TCTAAATAGTCTTTTTAGTTTAACCTAAGACAATGTGTGCGTGGCTAAAAAAATTGACTTAGTGAATGAAATGAAAATATACAACTAATATATGATCTAGAGTTATAGAAAAAAAGATTACAATAAAGATTACAATACAATATTGATATTAGAGTAGAGAATTGAAAAAAGGAAAGAGATCTCAAAGATCTTTTTCCTAAAATTACCTTTTGTCCATTTATATCATAATCCTACCTTTCCTTCAATGAATTAGATTGGTCATCGAATCCGACTATTAACTATTCGGAGTCGTAATTTGACGAAGAAGTCTTGTGGTATTACTGTGGTATTACGACGTCTTATTAAATAAAAAAGGATGTTCTATAGAATGATTCCCTTTTTCAGTTGATTTTATTCAACGATTGACCAAACGAAAATATTAAAATATTAATAAATAATAAATTGTATGAACTTAGATCAATCAAATCAATTTCTATGCAACGATTCGCCCCAATCAATTTATCCATTGATTATCTTATCCATTTAGGTTGCAAGATAATGATAAACAATGGGGAAGGGAAAGGTTAATTTATAAAAAGGGGATTCATAAAAGGTTTGTAGAGGGGAGGTCGAACTAGGTATATAGAATTGAATGACTATAAGTTAACTCTTGTCAAGCATTAGACGCATCCTTAGCAAATCTGATTGAATTGAAGATGAAGAAAGAGTTGGTTTACATTGTGGAAGAAAGACATGTATATGTGATATTAGATATTGACTTGTTAGATACGAGCTAAAGATATATCTAATTTGACCTACTAATCGAATGTGAATGTAGATGGGGATTCTATAGAAATCCTTCTGTCTAATCTGTGACTGTGAGTTGAATTAATAAATGGATGAAGTCAATAAAAAAATCGAAGAATTCAAAGAGCGGTTCGGGACAAAGAAACAGAAAATCAAAAGTTGTATGGATTCATAAAGACTTTCTCGAGAGAAACTAAAAAAGAGATATCAAAGTAGTTTTGATTATTCAAGAATGTTATTACTTGAATTCGAAGTTCGTAGTTACTTCGACTGGACGAATCGTAGCATGGAATAATTAAGTCATAGTTCATTGGTTGAATGTATCATTAACCATTTTTTTTTTGGTACGAGGAACTTATCATGAATCCACTGATTTCTGCCGCTTCCGTTATTGCTGCTGGATTGGCTGTAGGGCTTGCTTCTATTGGACCTGGAGTTGGTCAAGGTACTGCTGCGGGTCAAGCTGTAGAAGGTATTGCGAGACAGCCTGAGGCGGAGGGAAAAATACGAGGTACTTTATTGCTTAGTCTAGCTTTTATGGAAGCTTTAACAATTTATGGCCTGGTTGTAGCATTAGCACTTTTATTTGCTAATCCTTTTGTTTAATATTTAGATTAGAAATATGAAAAAAATTTTTCATATTATATTGCCTTGGATTTGTGCTTTGCTTTTTCGAATTATATAAGGATTTCATTCCTAGAATTACTTATTCGTTGAGAAAATAACCCACGGGAAGGGCTGATTTGCGGATGAGGAATTAGCATACCAACTCGCTTTCATCCTTCCCGTTCGTGTTGGTAGACCTCTTTTAGTTTTTAAGAGAGGTTGCAAGCAAGAGGGTAATTCATGATTTCTAAATCAAATAGATTTTTAATTCGATTTAAAAAGTAGGAAACTAGAAAGAAATATATATATAAAGAGGGCAAAGTAATACAAAAAGAACTCTGTTCGATTTTTTAGTCTATCTATACGAGGAGATCATATCATATGAAAAATGTAACCGATTCTTTCGTTTCTTTGGGCCACTGGCCATCCGCCGGGAGTTTCGGGTTTAATACCGATATTTTAGCAACAAATCTAATAAATCTAAGTGTAGTGCTTGGGGTGTTGATCTTTTTTGGAAAGGGAGTGTGTGCGAGTTGTTTATTTCAAGAATAGGCTGGATCCAACCAGATGTACTTTTTCTGTTATAACTAGGAAAGTTATACCTAAGAAAGAGGGGTGCATGATCTCGCGAATTACTTCTGAATAAATTCAGAAATCATATGTAAGAACTATAGCATTTCGTAATTTATTGGAAAATCTACTTTGATTCTCTATCAACCAATAATGCGGGACCATTAACATGGTTAAAGCTAAACTGTTTGAAGTCCAGACGCGGCATGGTACTCTTTCTACCACTATGTTAATATAGAGACGGTTTCAAAAAAATAAATATATATTTTATCAATATAGAACACTCATATCGATAAAATGATTTGAACTACTTATTGGGGATTTTATCCCCTTTTTTAGCCAATGCTGAATCGATGACCTATTGTGTATAAAGTAAAAAAACTTCTTGGATTAAAAAAAGTAAACAACTTTGCTGACAATTACATATTTTTTGTTTTGTTTGGTCAGAAGAGTCCTCCGAATATTTTGGTCTTGGATTAGTGATTCCGTTTGATATTTTGATTTCATTTTGGAATATGACAAGAGAGGATAGGCTCAT